AAATTTTGATTGAAAAAAAAAAAAGATTCTTCGCAACCTACATGATAATATATTAATTATTAGCGATGGAATACAAGTAATTCCAAATAGTTTTAAGAAAAACAGTATAAACAAAGCAAGCAAAAGGCTTTTAAAGGCTTTTCATGATTTTTTATTATTTTTGACCATACATAATCGCATCGATCAACAAACAAGAAGTTTATTATTTTTATCAACTTAATGTTTCGAAATAGAAATATGAAATATAAAGGCTCTAGAAATTCATTTCGGACAATTGAACCTTCTCAAACTGTTTCTTTTTAAGAACCAAAAAGATTTGTGCCAGAATAACAGATGCCAAGAAGAAAAAAAGACCTTGGACACGTGATGGGTCTTGAAGTACTATTTCTGCATCTCCCTGACCAAACCCACCCACGTTGGGATTACTCGTTAATGGTTGATCAAGCTTGATGGATTCACCCTCTGAAACAAGAAGTTCTGGGCCCGGAGGTATAATATCAACGACTAAGTGCCCATCCGATGCATCCGCTATGGTTATTTCATACCCCCCCTTTTCTTTACGTACTATTTTGCTTACTATACCCGATGCTGTAGCATTATAGACTGTATTGTTACTCTTGCTTCCATCTGGATAAATTTGACCCCTTCCCCTATTCCCGCCCACATATATAGGATATTTTAAGAAGTAAACGTCTTTTTTAGTAATGGGGTCCGGAGACAAAATAGGAAAGGCGATTTCGCTATATTTCTGACCAGGAACAGGACCTATCACAAGAATATTTTTTTTAGTAGGACGATAACTTTGAAAAGAAAGATTGCCCATCTTTTCTTTCATTTCCGGAGAAATACGATCGGGGGGGGCCAATTCGAATCCCTCAGGTAAAATAAGAACGGCCCCGACATTCAAAGACCCCCTTTTCCCATTAGAAAGAACTTGTTTCAGTTGGATATCATAAGGAATTCTAACAACTGCTTCAAATACAGTATCTGGAAGTACCGCTTGTGGAACCTCAATATCCACGGGCTTATTAGCTAAATGACAATTGGCACATACAATACGCCCAGTTGCTTCTCGTGGATTTTCATAACTCTGTTGTGCAAAAATGGGATACGCATGTGAAATAGATGTCCGAGTTATTACATATATAAATATAATGATCGATACGGAAATGGATCGAGTCATCTGTTCCTTTATCCAAGAAAAGATATTTCTATTTTGCATGGTCCAATCATTGATCCCGAAAATTTCTACAATAAATTGGGTAGGTTGCTAGTAGAGTTCCCTATCCACGATTCTGCTATTTTACTGGAATCCAGGAGGAATTCCCTGGATGGGTAGTATAGAAACATAATGATTAAATTCCTATCAGTGAATCATTCTTTAGTCATTCATTGAATGATAAATCACTACAAGTGACGGAGATACACGATTTAAATAATGGAAGATCCAATATTTCAAAATTGTATCTAGAATGACTGGAAAGGTGGAAACAAGGCCGGATATAATTTGATTATTATGATAAAATCCAAAATCCTTGTAGACAGAACCAATCATTAGTTCCCAACCGTGAGGCGAGTGAAATCCGATACATAAATCAGTTAATAAAAGAATAGAAAAAGCTTTTATTGTGTCGCTTAAGTTATAGAGAAATTCCCGAACCCAAGAATTAATAATAATGAGTTCTTCATTACCCAGAACATAATAACCACATAGAATAGTGAAACTTATTATATTTGTCGAAAAGTATAAAATAGTATGGATATGACCCTCATTGTACATCTTGACCAATTGTATTGTTTCTTCGTGTATCCCTAGCTTTTCTATATGTGTATCCGGGTACTTCTTTATCATTTCGTCCAAAAGGAATAGTTCTTCTAATTCTATAAATTTTTCTAGAACGCCCTTTTCTTGAATATTATTCAAAAAAACTTCAGATTGCCCGGCATTCCACCAATTAGTAACCAAGGATTCCATACTTTTATTAAATAAGAGCGAAATCCACCAGGGCAAAAAAACCATAGATGTAAGATATAAAAGGGGGTTGAATGCTTTTTTTTTTTGCATTTTAAATTTGTGAATTGTTAATGAAACCACCTCATTACTCGACTCTACCCAATCCGCTATTTCCATGAAACATGAGTTCTATAACAAGGTATTGAATCCATAGACCTATCCCCCTTTTTTAATTAATTGGTTAGTTCTTGGATCTGGAAACAATATTTTTTATTTTGTTTTATATAATTATATTTCTTCATTCGAATCAATTGCATCTTTTCGATGAATGCCCGAACGAGTCATTTCAAGAAATGACTATTTTTGGATTTCGGGGCAAAAGAAACCCCTTAGATCCATTATTTCAAAAAAAAAAATATTGATATGATGAAATCAAAAATGAGTAGCAAAAAAAGAGAGAAATAGAATGGTTATAGTTATAAACGATCTAATCTTTTGATCCGAAAAAGGAAAATAAAAAGATAACAAAGAAACATCGATTGACAAAACGGAATTCCATTATATACAAGATATGATCCATCTATATCTAACATATCAATTCCAAAACATTGGACCAAAAAAGAGAAATTCTCTATGTTCGGATATATGTGATTAATCCATACTTAGCTTAGTTTTACTAGTATGAAAAAGGTCTTTTGGTGGACAAAAACAACTTAACTTTGTTTTCTGGTTGTTCCCTATGCGTCTGCTTTTGCTCGAATGAGCGCTCTAAAAAAACTGAAGTTGTTTTGTTATATAACAACAAATATAATTAATAAGTTCCTTACTCAATGCTGCAAAAGCATCCATCCTTCAATGCATTTCAAAAAACTTCAATTGGTACGCCCAAAAAATAGGCCAATTCTGCAGCTTTTTGTTCAATTTCTCTTGGAGTCAAATTCTCATCAGTACGAGTCAAGGGAACGGCACCCCGACCTCTGATTTCCATATAAAGTACACGCCGAGGATAAATGCCTTCTTTAACCTCTATTCTAATCGACTGAATATCTCTCATAAGGAATTGAAGTAGGATTCGACGATTTCTTCCAGGGAATCCCCAACGGAAAATACACACTATTCCTTTTTTTCTATCGAATCTATCATAACCACTCCCTACATTCCACGAAATTGTGCACCACAAATAGGAGCTAATGAACAGACCCGCGATTCCATAGAAAGACATCACGATCCCTTGTGGAAAAAAAAGGATTTGCTGAGAAGGAAATAAGGATATAAGATTCCTACCAAGGTAACTAGAAGTTCCAACCAATAAGAATCCTAGTGAACCTAAAAAAAGGATACAGGCCCAACAGAAATTATTTGTTTTTCGAGACCCCGTTATAAGTTCTATCCATATACGTTCTGATCGCCAGTTCATACTAGATCCAGTTGTTTCATTTTATTGGAATTGAGAGAATAACCCAAATTAATTTGACTTTCTTTTTGTTCCCGAAGTAACTCCCATCAACTAGCACTATTATTATGATGTGAACCATTAGGAGTAATTCATCGAATCCGTTAGATATAAAAAAAAGTATCCCCTTCCTATGATCCCACTATGGATATCTACATACATATAGATACTTTGACTTTCCATTAAAAAAAATAGGTTATAGATATCGGTATTATAATACAAGTACGAGTCTTGCTTGAAAAAAAAATGGATGAGATTGGGTCTAGGCAATCTTGTTTTTTTGAACATGAAGAAATAGAGAAGCCATTGCAATTGCCGGAAATACTAGACCCACTAAAGGCACAAAAAAAGCGGGTAAGTTGAAAGTTGTCATAGAATGGATACCTCGATTTAATATTTGTACCTGTTATAAAGATATCTTATGATAAGTATATCTATTATCAGTATATAATAATAGATATAGGTACAAGAAATGTAGAACTAAATAAGCTATTCGCCTTTAATATATTTATTATTATCGTTCCCCTATACTTATCTTCTAATTTTAAATAAAGTTTCTAAATAAAGTTAAAGAAAAGACCAAAAAAGTTTCTTACAAGTTATCAAAGGATTCTAACGAATCCGACCCAACAGGGATTCCGAGTAAATAAAAAATAGAAGTTAAGTTATCAGGGAATTATAGAAAATCAAAAACGCAAGATTCCTATTCTCTTTCCTTTTTCTATTTTCTACATTTTTTGAATTATTCAATATTTTAAGGGAACATGCATTTTTGATTTTCATAATTTAGGTTAAGAATTAACCCTTTTATCCTGTGGATAGGGTCTTCCCGATTACTAATCATTAATATCGGTAGAAATAAAATGGGATCTTGGGAAACTAATAAAAAGTGATTATCAACAACTTCTGATCCTTTATACAATTAGATCTTATGACCTCAAGTAAAACTCCATGCTTATTATTCTTTTTTTTTTATTACTAGAAACTAAATACTTGTGCACCCCCCCCCCCCCAAAAAAAAAAGAACTGAATTAAATAATCTACTTGATTTAAATTGAATTTTGATTCAAGGGAAAGAAACCGTGAAGCTGAAATAACTCACCCAGAACACCTTTTAAAGGATTACGTGGTACGATTGGGTCGAATAAGCCCTTATGGAATAAATACTCAGCTTCTTGTGAACCATCAGGTACTGTCTTATTCAATGTTTGTTCAATTACTCTTTTACCCGCAAATGCAATGTAAGCATTAGGTTCGGCAATAATGATATCTCCTAACATACCAAAACTGGCGGTCACTCCACCGGTTGTAGGAGATGTAAGGATTGATACGTAGAATAACTTTTTATTTAATTGATAATTATATGAAGCTGAAGATATTTTAGCCATTTGCATCAAGCTCAAACTTCCTTCTTGCATGCGCGCTCCTCCGGAAGCACACACTATAATAAGAGGCAGAGATCCATTAGTAGCATATTCGATCAACCGGGTGATTTTCTCGCCTACTACGGATCCCATACTGCCCCCCATAAACTGAAAATCCATAATCCCAATTGCTATGGAAATACCGTTTAGTTGACCTATGCCTGTTTGA